TACACGATTAGTTACAAACGCTTTCTGACACGCATTCGATGCAATAGGTCGTGTGAACCAAAAACCTATTAATAGATAAGAACACATTCCAACCAATTCCCAAAAAATATAAATTTGTATCAAATTAGAACTAGTAACTAATCCCAACATTGAAGTATTGAAAAAACTCATATAAGCAAAAAATATCAAATAGCCTTGATCATGAGACATATAATTATCACTATAAATAAGAACCATAATTCCAACTGTAGTAATTAATAGTAACAAAATAGAAGTCAATGGGTCAATCAAGTGTCCGAATTCTAAAGAAAAATCATTAGTGATGGTCCACGACCATATATATTGATAAATAGAATTACTATTTATTTGCTGAATAAACAAATCGGTTGAAAAAATAAGCACTATACTTAACAATAAAATACTCGGAACCGCCCACCGACGACGAAGTTTTTTTGTTGCCGCCGAGAAAAGTAGAAGTCCCACTCCTATTAACATAGGAACTGCAAGTATAACGAAGGGTATGATCCACGAATATTGATATATATGTGCCATAACTTAATTAATGATTAATTCTTTCTTGGTTCTGATTCATCGGCTCTTATCTCTTGTTATTTTTAAATTTTATTGAACGGATTTGCCAAAAAAAAAAAAGAATAATTAAAATAATTAATAATAATGATATTCAAAACTTAAATAGAAATTTTTCTTCATAATTATTCTGAATTTTTTTCAAAATACTTTACATATTCAAATTAAGAAGTTAGAATTGGTCAAATAATATACGACGATACTAATGAAACAAGACACTAATAAAAGAAAATTTACTCTAAAATTCGATTATTGCTGTGGATTGCAAAAATTTATATCCAGAGAATTTATATACAAAGGATAAAGAATTATATTAAAAATAGTACTTAATTTGAATTTTATAAAAATGATAAAAAAAAAATTCTTTTTCCAAAATTCTTCAACATTCAATAAAAAAGTAATAATAATAAAAAGAATTCTTTTTTATTATTACTTTTTTCAAGTCAGAATTATTAATGATTGTATTTTATTTTGACCCAGATTTAATGCCTTCTCTTTTGTTTATAACAAATCCTATGTATGATATTGGGCGCTTTACGTTTACATAAGATAAAAGGAAAAAAAAATAATTAATAAAAAGGAAAAAGAGAATTAATAAAATATCTTTTACATGAAATGGTTTTTAGAAAATCATATATTTTTAAAAAATTGATTAATAATTTTGAATTTGAAAATTCAACTTCAATAAATTCAATTTCAATTAGGGAGACCCTCTCTTCGAGCTTAACCAATTCCTAGAAAAAAAAAAAGAAAAAAAAACATTTTCATGGGGATAAAAAACTAAAGTTTTTGATGTATTTTATTCTATATAAATTCTATATATAAATTATTCTATATTCTATATATAAATACAGTATGACGAAAAAAAGAAGAAATCTAACTACGAACTAATAAAAAGCAATGGTTAGGCTTTGTAGGAAGCAAATAGAATTTAACGACTAAATAGCTAGATAATAAAGAACAATTTTTTTTTTAACACTATATGACAATATATGTCTTTCACATCCACTTCTAACAATAAAATAAATAATCTCTTTAATGTTGAATGGCAGTTCCAAAAAAACGTACTTCTATTTCAAAAAAGCGTATTCGAAAAAATATTTGGAAAAGAAAGGGATATTGGACCGCGTTGAAAGCTTTTTCGTTAGCAAAATCTCTTTCTACAGGTAATTCAAAAAGTTTTTTTGTGCAACAAATAAAAAATCAAACATCGGAATAATCTAACTCGGTTTGACATCGGAAAAAGATTGAATTTTATTTAGGATTTAAATTTGATTTAGCATTTAAAATAAAAAATATATACGAATATATACATAACGAATATATACATCGATAGAATATTCTATACAATATTCTATACAATATATACAGAATATGATATACATATACTTTGAATAGAAAATAAATAAATATATAACTATAAAGAATATAAAATAAATAGAATAAATAGAAATTTAATTATATAATTTCTATATAATTTTATATAATTTCCAGCCTTTATTGAGATAATCAATACAAAATTGACCCCTTTCCCCCCTTATCCTATGGATATGTGGAATCCAATTTGGATATTGAATTCTAAAAAGGGTACTTTTTGTTTTTGTTTGCAAAAAAAAAAGAAGACACAAAGTTCGTCTTTTTGATTTTTAGCAAATTTTTTTCATTTCCGGGATGGGGATTGTTATTTTCCCCATCCAGCCCTTTGTCACAATAATACGAAATATTAATAAGTTTTTAATAAGTTTTTGAATAGATGAATAAAAAAGAGCCGATCTAAAATCATTAGTAAAAAAAAACTAATCGTTAAAAACAAAAATTATTAATTTTTAAGTCACCCTCCTTAAAAATATTATTTTAAATAACTAATAAGCTCCTCTTTCTATCCAATTAATAAAATTTGCATATTGCATATTTAGTTTAGATAGATATGTATATAAGAGGTTCTTTTTGAATGATTTTTTTTACACTATATATTTGGACTGGAAGATGCATCTCAAGATATATATTAAAAATTAGACAATATTAAAAAAAAAATCACGAAATTTTTTTGTTATATGATATGCCCAACTCAATACCTAATTAAATTGTTAAATTAAATCTTAACACAAATTCTTTAAGCCCTGAAATACTAAGGATTATTAAATAAAATAGTTTCATGAATCTAAAATTGTAATCCATAAAAAAAAAATTCTATTTTTTTTTTTAGCCCTAGTCATAGACTGCAATAAGAATTATATTATTTACAAGAGTTTCGTTGTATAAGAGTATAAGAGTCGAAACTACAAAAAAACAACATTGTTAAGTTAATCAAAATTGACACATTAAATAATAATAAAGATTATTATGAAAATACTCAAAGCATCAATTATTTCATTTAAATAATTTATTTAAATGAAATAATTGATGCTTTGATTCATTAATTTTTATGTTTTCGAAATAAAAAAAAAATATTGGAGCTACGCTACTAAAATTAAAGCTCGACGATTGAATCAAAATTGGTTATTATGATTTTGAGCAAGCCGCTATGGTGAAATCGGTAGACACGCTGCTCTTAGGAAGCAGTGCTAGAGCATCTCGGTTCGAGTCCGAGTGGCGGCATAATATAATGTCTTATCTTTTCATTTCCTTTTCAAGAGGATACAATATGCCCTATAATGATAATGAATTCAATTCACGATTTCAATTATGTATAATGTATAATTAAAGAATCCTACCCTTTTGTTAATTTGTTAGGGATTTTTATGATATTTTTGACTTTAGAACACATATTAACTCATATTTCTTTTTCGGTTGTTTCAATTGGAATTCTAATTCATTTAATGACCTTATTAGTCGACGAATTTGTAGGACTTTATGCTTCGTCAAAAAAGGGCATGAGAGTTGCTTTTTTCTGTATAACAGGATTATTAGTTACTCGTTGGATTTATTCGGGACATTTACCATTAAGTGACTTATATGAATCATTAATCTTTCTTTCATGGGGTTTTGCAATTATTCATATGGTTCCATATTTGAAAAAAAAAAATTATTTAAACATAATAATTGCGCCAAGTATTTTTTTTACCCAAGCGTTTGCTACTTCGGGTTTTTTAACTAACCTGCATCGATCTGAAGTCTTAGTACCTGCTCTCCAATCCCGGTGGTTAATGATGCACGTAAGTATGATGGTATTGGGCTATGCAGCTCTTTTATGTGGATCATTATTATCAGTAACCCTTCTAGTAATTACATTTTACAAAATCATAAGAACTTTGGATAGTGCTAAAAGTAATAATTTATTATCTAGTTCATTTTCCTTTGGTAAGAGCCAATACATGACGAAAAAAAATAATGTTTTTAAAAATACTTCCTTTCTTTCTTCTAAAAATTATTACAGGTCTCAATTGATTCAACAATTAGATCAATGGGGTTATCGTATTATTAGTATAGGGTTCATTTTTTTGACCATAGGTATTCTTTCGGGAGCGGTCTGGGCTAATGAAGCCTGGGGATCATATTGGAATTGGGACCCAAAAGAAACTTGGGCTTTTATTACTTGGGCCATATTCGTGATTTATTTCCATATTCGAACAAATAAAAATTCTGATGCGGGTTTAAATTCTGCAATTGTTGCTTCTATGGGCTTTCTTATAATTTGGATCTGCTATTTTGGAGTTAATCTATTAGGACTTGGACTACATAGTTATGGTTCATTTACATTAACATCAAATTGATGAAGGGATCTGTCGCATATAACTATAGGACAACATATACAAGGGGGACAACATATACAAGAAGTTTTAGGTAATTCTTTGAGAACTTTTTGAATCACTACATTACTTGATTCAAAAAATTCTCAAAAGGGGGCAAAGGCATAAAGGCGTGTAGAATTGATTTTTTTAACTTAAATTTAAATGAAAAGGAAAAAAAAAGAGATTTTTTTTATTGTTAAAGTTTTCATTTTTAAAAAAGAAAAGAATAGGATTCCTTTTTCATTTTCTGTTTTATTTCGAAAAACTACCTATAAAAAAACGGAAATAGAATAGCCTCAACCTTGTCAACTGATAATGAGAAAACGCAATCCGGATAAATACCAATACCTATTACAGGAAGAAGGATAGCGATCGAAACAAATAACTCTCGTGGTCCAGAATCAAAAAAATAAGAATTTTGGGCATTAAACAGCTTGTATCCATAGAACATCTGGCGTAACATAGATAATAAATAAATAGGAGTTAGGACGATTCCAATCGCCAGTACAAAAGTAATTAGTATTTTTGGCATTAAAAGATATTTTTGGTCAGTAATTATTCCAAAAAATACTATCAATTCAGCAAAAAAACCGCTCATGCCCGGTAATGCAAGAGACGCTAGCGATAAGATACTGAATAACGTGAATATTTTTGGCATTGGGGCAGCCATTCCGCCCATTTCGTCGAGATAAAGAAGACGTATTCTATCATAACTCGTTCCCGCCAAGAAAAAAAGTGCAGCGCCAATAAATCCATGTGATATTATTTGTAAAATGACTCCATTGAGTCCCATCTCGCTTAGAGAGCAAATTCCGATAATTATGAAACCCATATGAGATACAGACGAATAGGCTATTCTTTTTTTTAAATTTCGCTGACCAAGAGATGTTAAAGCTGCATAGATTATTTGTATTTCGCCCACTATTATCAACCAGGGCGAAAATATCGAATGAGCATGGGGTAGTAATTCCATATTGATTCGAACCAACCCGTATGCTCCCATTTTTAATAAGATTCCGGCTAGAAGCATACAAGTACTGTAATGTGCTTCTCCGTGGGTGTCTGGTAACCATGTATGTAAGGGTATAATCGGTGACTTGACAGCAAACGCAATAAGAAATCCAATATAGAATATTATTTCCAGAGCCATGGGATATGATTGATTGGCTAATGTTTCAAAATTAAATGTTGGTTCCTTGGTACCGTATAAAGCGATACCTAAAGCCCCCATTAATAAAAAAACAGAACTTCCCGCAGTATACAAAATAAACTTTGTAGCTGAATAGAGACGTTTCTTTCCTCCCCACATGGCTACAAGCAGATAAACGGGAATTAATTCTAATTCCCACATGATGAAAAAAAGTAAAAGATCTTGAGAAGAAAATAATCCTATTTGACCACTATACATTGCTAACATTAAAAAATGGAATAATCGGGAATCCCGAGTAACTGGCCGAGCCGCTAAAATAGCTAAAGTAGTGATAAACCCTGTCAGTAAAATAGGTCCGAGAGAAAGTCCATCTATTCCCAATCTCCAGTAAAAATCAAAAAAATGGATCCATTTATAATCTTCTATTAATTGGGTTAATGGATCGTCCAATTCAAAATAATAAGAGAATGTATAAGTCATTAAAAGTAATTCTACTATACATATAAAAATAGTATACCACCTAATTACCTTATTTCCTCTATGTGGGAGAAAAAAAATTAAGGAACCTGCGGATATTGGTAAAACTACAAACATTGTTAACCAAGGAAAAGACTTCATGGTAAAAACAAGATAACTTGGACCAGAAAAACCCTTAATCAGAAAAAGAGAATTTTTTTGATTAAGGGTTTTTGTCGGTAAACAAAAAATCAAATGTATTCAAGTGGTATTTTCTGGAAAGTATCAATAAGCTAGACCCATGCTTCTAGTTGTTTCATGCCATAAATAAACTCGAACACTTAAAAAATCTGTTGGACAGGCGGATTCACATCTCTTACAGCCAACACAATCTTCTGTTCTTGGAGCAGAGGCAATTTGCTTAGCCTTACACCCGTCCCAAGGTATCATTTCTAATACATCTGTGGGGCAGGCGCGGACACATTGAGTACAACCTATACATGTATCATAAATCTTTACTGAATGTGACATTGGATTTAGAATTTTTTTTTTTAACTTTATACTTTTTCGATCTAGTAAATTTCTACAATGAATCATATATGTGAATACCAGATGAATCAATGATTTACCAGACTTGCGCTATTCAATTCCGGATCGACTCGGGAGATATAACCAAGATGCTTTAATTTAATTTATTCGTTTTTCGCAAACATGATCTGATTGGTTCCGTATCCGTATCATATATACCAATTCAATTTGATGAATAGAAAGGTTCTATTTCTATATATTATATATAGAAATATTATATATAAATATTATTTATATGTATTTATATATATGTATTTATATAGAAATTTCTATTTTCTATTCTATTTTATATGATTAATACTACTTATTCAACAAATTGGATTGATTGATACGAGTTGATTTTCTATTACGATAAATTGACGAAACAATAGCCAATCCAATAGCGGCTTCAGCGGCCGCGATAGCTATAATAAAAATTGAGAAAATATTTCCTTTTAATTGGCGACTATCAAAAAAATCAGAAAATGTTACAAAATTTATATTAACCGCATTCAGTATAAGTTCAAGACACATAAGAGCTCGAACCATATTTCGACTCGTAATCAATCCATAAATACCGATAGAAAATAAATAGACACTCAAAACAAGTACATATTCCCGCATCATCGGTCAACTCCTTATCAATTTCGATTTATTACCAATCTATTTATTTCTTGTGTACTTGGTTTATGAAATTCTTATTCTAGTCAATCCAATATGTTGATATTGAATTCTTATTCATATTGAAATAAATCGAATAAACAAATCTCTACATGAATAATCCTCAAATTCAAATAGAATTAAAGTCAAATGAATGTAATAAGATCGAGCAACAAACAAGTTGAATTTGGATTTCAATTGCTAATTCCAAAGATTTATTATTGATGAGCCACAGCAATAGCACCTATCAAAGCAACTAAAAGAATTATTGAAATGAATTCAAATGGAAGGAAAAAATCGGTTGATAAATGAATTCCAATTTGTTGACTATTACTTATCCAATCCTGCTCTATAATCTGGTTTTTTCTTGTAGTCCAAATAATCCCGTACCATGACGTATCTGGAATAATAGTAATTAGTGAAACAAAAATACTTGTACAAATTAAGGAAGTAAACCCATTCCCAACGGTCAAAATATTAAAATCTTTGTAATATTCTGAAGTATTCATGAACATCACAGCAAATAGAATTAAAACATTTATAGCTCCCACATAAATAAGTAGCTGTGCGGCAGCTACAAAATGAGAATTTGACAAAATATAGAATAAGGATATACAAACGAGAACCAATCCCAACGAAAAGGCAGAATAAATTGGGTTGGTAAGTAATACCACTCCTAGACTTCCTAATATAAGACCTAATCCCAGAAAAACTAAAAGAAAATCATGTATTGGTCCAGGCAAATCCATTGTACGTAAAATAAAAGATAAAAAATCAAATTGTTTTTTCATGACCTTATTGACCTCACCGGGAAAAGCCCTTTTTTAGATTTTTTTAGAATAGGGTGATAATTGAATTAAACCCTAAGGGTTGGAAATTCTTGTAGGTACAACTATTAAACTTATCTTATTCTTTCTCAAAAGGGGTAATGATTAGAAATTATTATATATAAATAGATATAAATAGAAATGAAAAATAGAAATTGTGAAATAACTATGGATAGAACTCGGGGTATATTACTAGATTTTCAATCCAAATTAAGCCATGCTGCGGTTCTCACCAACCAATCAAATAACTGGTTGAGTTTTGTAGTTATTGAATACACAAAATGAAAAAATCATTCCCCCCTTTTTTGGTCAAAATGGAATCTTAGTTTATGAATTGGAAATTGTTCTTTAATTAATCTTTAATCAAAGGGGATTTCGCGTTTTGTTTTGATGAGATGAATTCAAAATTGTTCGAATTGTATAATCGTCAATTATTGACATTGGTAAACGCCCTAAAGCAATTTGATTATAATTCAATTCGTGACGATCATAAGTAGAAAGTTCATATTCTTCAGTCATTGATAAACAATTTGTTGGGCAATACTCAACACAGTTACCACAAAATATACAGATTCCAAAATCAATACTATAATTAAGCAATCGCTTCTTTCGAATATCAGTTTCCAATTTCCAATCAATAAGAGGTAGATCAATAGGACATACGCGAACACATACTTCACAAGCAATGCATTTATCAAATTCAAAATGGATTCGACCACGAAAACGTTCAGATGTGATTAATTTTTCATAAGGATATTGAATAGTTACGGGCAAACGATTTATGTGGGATAAGGTAATCATGAAACTTTGGCCAATGTACCTAGCGGCTCGTATGGTTTGTTGACCATAATTCATGAACCCAGTTACTAGGGAGAACATATAGTGAATATCTATGAATAATCTTATGTTTATTTATTTCTCTTGTTTTGTTTGAGACAAGACAGAATATAGAAAAGCATTTCTTTATAGTGAAAGGAGTTGGGAAGAAGTTGTTAATAATAAATTTCCGAGAGAAATAGGTAAAAGAAATTTCCAACCAAGATTTAATAATTGGTCCATTCTTAGTCGAGGCAAAGTCCATCTTGTTGTGATCGAAATGAACAAGAACAAATAAGTTTTAACCAATGTAATAAAGATACCAATTGTTACCCTGAAGACTCCACCGACGTTATTTATTTCAAAAAAGTCTGGAAGGGAAATGGCGGGAATAGACATATTCCAACCTCCAAAGTAAAGAACTGTTACAAATAATGACGAAACTAATAAGTTTAGATAGGAAGCAATATAAAATAAACCAAATTTGATACCCGAATATTCGGTTTGATACCCTGCTACTAATTCTTCTTCTGCTTCTGGTAAATCAAAGGGTAATCTTTCACATTCTGCCAGGGACGAAATTAAAAAAATGATAAACCCTATAGGTTGGCGCCACAAGTTCCATCCCCACAAACCATATTTTGATTGCGCCTCAACTATATCAACTGTACTTGAACTGTTAGATAATCATAGTCGATGATAACATCACTGTTCCGGTCGCTATTACAGAACCGTACATGAGATTCTCACCTCATACGGCTCCTCTAAGGCCATAAATAAATCTAAGGACCGGGTCGTATTATTTATTTTAATACATATATTTATCGGATTTAGCAGATAAATACGATAAAAATGGATCGAACGTTCCCTAATTCGACCAATGCAATTCTATCTGTTATAATACTAAAAAAAAAAAGTACTTCTGAATTGATCTCATCCTTTAAGAATTGAAATTTTTCTTTTTTGGGTAATAACTTATACTTCAATAAAATATTCAATAAAATATTCCTTGTAGAAATAGCAATAGCTATTTCACCCTATCTTTTTTCTTTTTTGATTACGAAAAAGAATTAGACATTTCCTTAGTTTATGCATTATGATACGAATTTGATTTCCATAAACATAAATATGGATATAGGAAAAATCAAATAAATAAAAAGGAAAAAGGATCTCTTTTTTCTATTGTAAACGTATTATATTCTTTGTTTCGCTCCTATTCTTCTTTCTGAAAAAGGGGAAGGGGTCAAAAAATGAAAATAATAAAAAAAAAGAAAGCAAAGGATTATTTCGTTCCTGATAGTCATTTCTTTAATCAGTGGGCGGGAGGATACTCTGAATCGGAATTATGTTATGGGGAGTACTGCCTGATCATTTCTACGAATTAAAAGCCCCAATTAATATTCTTTTTATATTATTATGTTGAAATATCTTTGTCGAAATATCTTTCTATTCTTTTTTTATAATTTTGAAAATCTCTATTACCAATCCTTTGTGTATCTTGGTGTTCCTAACCATCCACTTATTTTTGCTCAATTACTCGCTAGTTAGCATTATGGTAATACAGATAAATGATAGTGAAAACTCAATAAAGTTGATCTTGAGCCCGCTTCAAGCCAGGATGAATAATCAACCAATCTTGGGGCAACCGCTTTCGTCTTATTATGTTTAGTTTAGTTCTGCTTTACTCTTGTACATAGGAAATGAGTCTCCATTTTTTACGCCAAAAGTTCAAGCTGTTTTATTTCACTCATATAACTATCCAATTTCGTTCATGAACCAAAAAAAAGGAAATATAGTCAATTCATTTCATTTTGCCTTTTTCTGTTCTTAAATTTTCTTACAAAAAAGTTTATCTTTCAACGAATCGCACGTAGAGATATGGATAATACACAGAGAGTTAAGGGTATTTCATAACTAATAGATTGAGCAGTAGCTCGAAGACCACCTACAAAAGAATATTTATTATTTGATCCATAACCTGACATAAGAAGACCGATGGGAACAATGCTTGAAATGGCAATCCATAAAAAAACACCAATTTTTAGATCAGCTAAAACAAAATGATATCCAAAAGGAATTACTGCATAGCTTAATAAAGTTGATATGACTGCTATAGATGGTCCGATACTGAATAACCGAGTATCCCCCCTCGAGGGAAAAAGATTCTCTTTGAAAAGTAATTTTGTTCCATCGGCTAACGCTTGAAGAACTCCAAAAGGACCGGCATATTCAGGTCCAATACGTTGTTGTATTCCTGCAGATATTTCTCTTTCTAACCACACAATTACTAGTATGCCTAGTGTGATTACCAGTACAAGAGTCAAAATAGGAACAAGCATCCATATAATTTCATAGATCTCGTTGATGGAGTCTAATCTGGAAAAAGAGTTGATAGCTTGTACTTCTCTCGTATTAATGACTTCCGGTGTATCAATTATCATTTCAACGATCAACTTCTCCCATAATGATATCTATACTACCTAGTATTGTCATAATATCAGCCAATTTCATTCTTTTAACTAGTTGAGGGAGAATTTGCAAATTGATAAAACCTGGTGGGCGAATTTTCCATCTCCACGGAAAACTGCTCTGATCCCCGATCAGAAAAATGCCCAATTCTCCCTTTGGGGCTTCGACTCTTACATAAAGTTCTTGTTTCGGCAATTCAAAAGTAGGAGAAGTTTTTTTACTAATGAATCGATATTCAAAATCATTCCATTCTGGACCCTTTTCGCTATCAAAACATCTAACTTCTAGATTTTCGTAGGGTCCCCCTGGAATTCCTTCCAAAGCCTGTTGAATAATTTTTATGGATTCTGTCATTTCACCAATTCGGACTAAATAACGAGCCAGCGAATCTCCTTCCTTTTGCCACTGGACTTCCCAATCAAATTCTTCGTAAGACTCATAATGATCAACCTTACGGAGATCCCATTGTATTCCAGAAGCTCGTAGCATTGGTCCTGATAAACCCCAATTGATTGCTTCCTCTGCAGCAACAATACCTATTCCCTCAACTCGTTCTAAAAAAATAGGATTTCGCGTAATAAGTTTTTGATATTCAGCAACTTTTTGTAAAAAATAATCGCAAAAATCCAAACATTTATCTATCCATCCGTGAGGTAAATCAGCCCCTACCCCCCCGATACGAAAATAATTATGCATCATTCTCATCCCAGTGGCAGCTTCGAATAAATCATATACTAATTCTCTTTCTCTAAAAATATAGAAGAACGGAGTTTGTGCACCGATATCCGCCATAAAAGGTCCAAGCCATAATAGATGAGAAGCTATACGACTCAACTCCAACATAATTACTCTGATATAGCTAGCTCTTTTAGGTACCTGAATATTTCCTAAATGCTCTGGACCATTTATTGTTATTGCTTCTGTGAACATAGTAGCTAAATAATCCCAACGTGTTACATAAGGCAAATACTGTATAATTGTTCGGTTTTCCGCAATTTTTTCCATTCCTCTGTGTAAATAACCTAATATTGGCTCACAGTCAATAACATTTTCACCGTCTAGAGTAAGGATAAGTCGAAGAACACCATGCATTGATGGGTGGTGGGGACCCATGTTGACTATCATAAGATCTTTTCTTGTAGTTGGTACATTCATAGAGGTTTCCTCGATTCATTCTTCCATGAATTAATGAAAACGCAAAAAAAAAGTTCATCAAAATCCAAGATCTAATAAATCAAATAATTAAATAAAAAAAAATTAACTAGTTTTTAGTTTTTAATTCCCGAATATCCAACCGATTAATTAATTCTTTGTAACGTACTCTATTCTTCTTTGCAAAATAAGATAGCAGTCGTTGTCGTTTTCCTAGAATTTTTCGTAAACCCCTCTGAGATAAATAGTCTTTTCTATGCAATTCCAAATGTGAGGTAAGTCTTTGTATCTTATTAGTGAAACTTAGTATTTGAAATTCAATAGATCCTTTGTTTTCTTCTTTTAATTCTTGTGAAATAACTGGGATGAATGAATTTTTTACCATAAAATGAAAGCCCCTCTTTTATTAAATATTAAATGAAAATATTAAATGAAGATATTTTTCTTGATCAGTAATAATAAAAAGAATGGAAAATGTAATTAAAATGGAATGTAATTAAAATGGAATATAGAATATATTAATAAATGGAATATAGAATAGGAATATAGAATAGGAATATAGAATAGGAATATAGAATATATTAATAGCTAAATAATATATATTAATAGCTAAATAATATAATAATTTCAGTGTATTTCAATTTTATATACACAATAATCTTTACTTCATTAGTAATTCCTGCTTTTGTTAAATCAAATTTATTATTAATAAATCCAATTTTCTTTTATTCGACTAGAGAGAAAAAAAGATAGTATATTTCTTTTCTTACAAAAGCGAAAAATTTATACCTAAAAAAAAATGAATTAATGAATTTTAAAATCGACTTGATACGTACATATATCAGACCAGAATAGGGAATGTAAAAAATACATGTGTCCACTTCTCTCTTTTCTTATATTAGATCAGAACGTTATGATATATACATCAAAAATGCACCCTTACCGAATTTTTAATTGTGGATATATATGTATCCTTACCATACCGAATCGGCTGGCGTTGTTAGTATCAAACCAATATCGATTCATACAAGCTAAATCTTCTAATCGATAATTGGGCCAAAGAAAAAGTTTTAATTTACTTATTAGGCTATTTTTATATCTATCACAATCTTTGCTTTTATCAAACCCGTAGCTACAGTGTTTTATGTTATTATCATTCAAAATGTATCTGTTTATATGAATATTATTTCTATTTTTTGGTTGTGAAATGAAAGAAATTAGAATTCTTAATTCTCTACGCCGTTTCGGCGATAAAATGTTTTCAGGAACAAGTAAATCATAATTATTTTTGTCTCTATTTCGAATTCGATTTTGATGTCTTTCAATAAATTTTGTAGAATTCTTTTTATCAGCATAGCTCTTTTCCCCGTATTTTTGCTTAATTTGTTCTTTGCTCTTATGAACCAATAAAATACCTAGAATTTGGTACATAATAAATTGTCCATCATTTTTTACCGACAGACGCAACGGTTCGATAATCAATAGTCCTTTTTTCATCAATTCGGTCAGCGTTAAATCTTTCTGAATCATCAGAATATCCAGACTTATTTCTTCCCTTTTAATAGAGGATATAATAATTTCTCGTGGATTTGTCAGTCTAAGCAGGAGACAATATACTTTGATATTATTGATTATTTTTTGATTTAAAGAATCATCCCATCTTAATTGAAAACATAAATACCTTTTTAGGAAGAAATCGAGTTCCGCTTCCGTATTACTTTTGTATTGTTTTTTCTTTCTACGTTTTTTCCTGTCCGATTCCACATAATCTTCTTCAATATCTTTTTCTTGATTGGCGAAAACGGATCGAAGATCCGCTCGGTCCTCCGATTCGTTTTCTTCATGCATTCTATTTTCAAATTTAATAGATTTTTTTTCAAGAGATATAAAAAGATTGACATTTTTCTTGTTGTTGATTTTTTGATTTTCACTAATATTGTCATTTCTATTAAAATTGAAAAGAAGTAATTGGATTGGTATTGCCCAGGGTTTTATCTTATATATTTTGTACAATATGACAAATTTTTGAAAGAACCAAAGTTCTAAATTGGATATAGGATCATTTAATATTTCGTCATTCATTCCCATCCAATCAAAAAGATTTTTTTTTTTTTTAGATGAATTAGTTTCTTGATCTTTGCGAAACCGACGAAAAAAATGATTTTTCTTATCAATTTTATCGGTCATTTGATATTTATTAGGGTCCGTTTTATTATTTTTTTTATGTTTGGTTCCAGTATCGATCCAGTACGCAATATGGACTTCCTTTCTAAGACAAAAATTAAGAATTCTCCAATCAAAATATTTTCTAGCTGGGGTTTTCTCCATATCGATAATATCATCCTCTGTTAGATAATTATTGATAAGAATACTACCTAACATATCCAAAAATTTGCTTGTATTTGGGTTGTAATTATAAGAAATCTTTTTATTTTCTTTTAATAGGGATCTATAAATATATGAGTCTTTCTGATCATGATGATTAATATATTTATATGATAAAAGATTATATCGAAAGTTTTTTTTCAAATTCTCTTTTTCTTTTTGCTTTGATAATAGGTCTGCTTCAAAATTATTTTGTTTTTTGTACTGAATTAATGATTTGAATTGGTCTTTTTCATATAAATTCCATTTTGGTAAAGATTTTTTTTGAACCATACAGCCTTGATTGATTTTAGTTTGCCATATTAATCTATACCATCTAATCTGATAAAAATTGTATTTATATTGATAAGGACTCCTTAACCATTTTTTCCATTGACTCATTGCAGAATTTAGAAAAATTTTCTTTTTTAATTCGGGATGAAATAGCCCTTGGTCCCAAAAATAATCTTTTATTTCAGTCTTAAGAAATAGGGATGTTCCGTGATATTGAAGGACAGATTTTAACTTATATAAATTAATAGTTTGGATTTGTGATAATTTATAAAATACATATGCTTGTGACAAGGAGGATCTGTCAGAAGAAATTTTTGAATTGTTTTTATTATTATTATTTATAAGACTAATATTCCTTTTATTATGTGACTTTTTTATAATCGAAATAAAGTGAATTCGATTTCGATTTGTTTTATCAATTCTTTTATGATTTTCTTTGTTATTGTAAATGTATTTAGGAATAATTTTCCTTGTTGATTGAAGAAAAAGTTGTGCATTGATTCTCGGAATATTAATGATAACTATAAAGATATCTATGTATAGCCTTTCAATCAAAATTCTTATAAAAAAATAGGATTTACGAATCAAGCGAGCATTTCTTTTTTTTAATATTTGTAAATTTTTTTTTGATGATTGTAATCTTTTAGCATTATAGTTTATTTTGTTAGGGCGAATATTCATTTCGGAGCTTATAATTTTTTTTGTCTTTTCTTTTGTAATTTTGTCTATTTGATTTAAGATTGCGTTTGTTCTAGCCGTCATATCTTTCATTTTTTTTTCTGTCAGTGAATAAGTTGTCCAATCTATAAATTTAATTTTTGGAGACGATTTTTGAATTGTCCGATTATTGATTATCGACTCCGTTTCTTTTTTAGTTTCATTTAATTCATAGACTTCTCTAAACCAAAATAAGAAAATTAGATTTATTTTTGATTTAAAAAATTTGTCTATTATTTCTTTTAGAAATAGAAGGTTTTGGATGAACCAAGTTTTTTTTTTTTTTGATAAATTGAGAAAAACTTTCCTTTTTTCGTTTAAAGTTTTTATAACTAAAAAAAAATTCTTTTTCAACTTTATAATTTTTTTTTCGAGTTTTTTAAAAATCGGGTCAAAAAGGGAAAATCGTTTTCGAGGAGAACCGAAGGGCCGTTCGGCTTCCATTCCCCAAACTGTTAAAAAACAAAAATCGTTTTTTTGATTTTTCCTTTTCCTTACATCGTTAAGAATATGAGAGGATTTTGACTTCGATCTGTGCCAGGGTTTTAAACGAAAAGGAAATAGGATTTTTATTTGAATACCGTCTGTTAACCAGTTTTTCGGGAATTCTTTTTCTGATAATTGAACTCCATTATAGGTGCATTTAACATGCATTTCTCTATTCCAATCCGTTAAATCCTCGGACCATTCAGGAATTTGAAAAAATAGCATACGAATAATATTTTTAGCTATTATTAATGAAGGTAATAGAATATATTTTCGAAGAAGTGATTGGGTTACTAAAACACAACCTCTTATTACTTGAGCGAACACAATGCTATCCCAAGTTTCAGCTATTTCTATTTGGGTTTTTTCTTCTCTTTTGTCTTCGTCTCTTTTGTCCTTTTCTTTTTTCTCATTTTTGTTTGTTTTTTCCCCGTTATAAGTAGAATCGGAAATCGTGAATTCTTTGTTTTTACACATCCAATTTCGAAATATTATTTTCATCAGTTCAGAAATATCAAAAGAAAAAAAAAGAAAATTGTCCAGCCTGTCCAAAAAAAGAGGAGAATGCATATTTGCTTGAAACAGTTTCCAAATAACTGTTTTACGTCGTTGGTTTCGCATTGAACCCTTTATTATGTTTCGACGAAAGTCCGATTGTTGTGAATAACGTATTAAAGTCACTTCGTCAGCTTGATCAGGATTAGTTCTGTCTTTGGTATTATTATCACTATCTGTATTTTGTTGATTATCAGTAAAGATTACTACACGTTTGGCTTTTCGTGAACGAATCCCATGATCTTCTCCTACGCTCTCTTCATTTTCTCCTTCTTGTTGTTCTAAATCGTCGATTAATTTGTACGACCATCGAGGAACTTGTTTACTTATTTCTTTTATTCCATTCGATTTTTTTATAATTGTTTTATTGTTAGGATCCGTTATAACTCCATTGAATACAAATTTGAAATTTTTTATTTGATTTTCTAAATTCATTTTGTCTTCTTTAGAAAATAATGAAAGTTCCTTAAAATTAAAACTTGATTTTACTGAAAATTCATTAATTAAGTTCAAAAAATAGACAATTTCTCTTGAAAATGATTTTCTATCAAATGGATTAATTTTTTGTTCAAATTCTTGATAATTATCAAGATAATTAGTATTAAGAAGAATAATATACATTTTATTTATCCAAACCTCATCTATGTAATTCTTTATGGAATTTTCAT